CTCATAATTGTTGTTATAATTGAAATTGAGAAGGATACTGATGTATCAATTTGTATTTTCTCATGTCATTAGGAAAAGAAAATCCAATTTGGAGATTCCAATCGTTCATGAATTCGCAGTCAGCAGTCAATAGTTAATGGTTCAAATTTGTCATAAATTTTGACTTTTGCGAATGAAAATCCACATTTGATTTTTCAATAGAAAGTGAGAGAAGTTGGCTATTTTGAGATACTAGACAGGGGTGGATACAATCCAATCAAAAGGGGGAAGGATTTCTTTTAGGATTAGGAAAGAAAAGGATTAAGTTAAGAAAAGCGGAACTCAATATGCAAATCCAATAAAAGGAAGTTCCGTACTACGGGAAAAATTTCATAGATTTTCTATCATTTTGGCGGCATGGCCGAGTGGTAAGGCGGGGGACTGCAAATCCTTTTTCCCCAGTTCAAATCCGGGTGTCGCCTGATCAACAAAAGACTCGAAATAGCTTGTTCTGTTCTGCTGATATAACTCGCCGAAGTATTTCTCAGCAGAAGCAGACTGTTGATATTTGTTTGATTCGAAGCACCCGGCTGGGGGTTTTCGAAAAGATTGTAAATCTTCGCATCTAGGATTCAAGGAAATATTCTAATGGTAGACGGGTTATCAAGACTTCATGATTCCCTTCTACTCCTAATCACTAATCCTTGTACTACTAATGTAATGCCTAATTTGAATTAGATTGGAGAGCCTGATAGGAAATAGAATTCAATTACAATAGTGGTGGGGGGACAGAAGATACTTTATATACGATATACGACGGACTCCCAAACTTCTCAATCCTCAGGTATCCAATTAATATTCGATTGGATGGATAATTCACTTTGAATTCAAATTCTAGTAAAGGGCAAAAGCAAAAAGAGAAAAAATTTCTTTTCGGCAACCCCTAATCAAGAATATACTTATATTGTTTCCCTACTCTTTCACAGAGAAAATGGGGAAAGGGTACGAATTAGATCAAATGGGATTTTAGATAAGGATTATCCGCTTTTTACTTATGAAGATCAACAAAAAATAGGCCTTATTATTCCTACATGTTCCATTAGGAACATTCTCTCGAGATGTTACTACGTATTTTGCTTATGTTTCATCTTTCCTGATTGGAAATCATATAGGAATCTTTTTTTTTATAAAATGACTGGATTTAGTGAATTGGTTTATCAATAGCGTTCGATCAGAATCCCCTTTTGACTCTGTGCCCCTGATTCCACTATACTATTATTAGTTATTAGTGAGGAATGAAGGAATAATTCCTTCATAGTTATAGAAATAAGGGGACATAATTCACATGGATATAGTAAGTCTCGCTTGGGCTGCTTTAATGGTAGTCTTTACATTTTCCCTTTCACTCGTAGTGTGGGGACGAAGTGGACTCTAGGGGTATTACTAATTGAGTTGGGGAATCAAAATCAAAAAATCCAACTGTATCAATTGTTTTCTAGATCGTTCTGCAACGCGTTTTGAACTATTTCAAATGAAAATCAAAAGATCTTCATTTCGAATTCCATTGGATTCGAATGAAGTAATGTATTATATGAATCATACTCTTTCAATTAAAGAGATATTTCGTTGACTCCTATCTTTGTATTTCGAAAGGGATCCAAATGATAGGAAATTTAGTCCAATCTAATTTTTCCTAAATTTTAGATTTCAATCAATGAGCTCTTACCAGGCTTATAGATGGATACTAAGGAAGACCAGACCTTTTTCTTATTATTATTTTATTTGTTTCCCTCTTTACGGTTCAAAGAAGAAGTCGTTTTGTTAAGTGTATACGCACTTTCTATGAGAAATAGTATAAACGTATAACGAGATAATATAGATAAGAAGGTCTTCCCTCAAGCGAGTCACATATCGCACATTTACCGACTGTTTTCGAATTTTAGAAATTGGATTTAGGCTTTATCGACTCACATTTCATATCATAGCTCATGCGTTAACATTAAAAATCGATGAGGTTTACTCTTCCTTTTCGAACTCCGAGAAGTGCCCATGAAACTCCTGTTGATGGTTGAATCAATTACTTCTTCGGAGTGCTTGCTAATGATTTCTTTTATTAATATATGATATGTACCCTATCGTTTTTTCTTCATTGATTTATTTCTTTTGATAGATACCGAGATTCATATTGAAAATCATAAAAATCTAGTAATTAGTAAGACATAAGAATAAGAGTAAAACGATTATTTCAGATTGATCGAAACAAATACAAATAGGTGTAGCAAATAAATAGAATTGGGTGCTATGTCAATTCCATATCTGGAATTGATATCCACATACACATATATAATATTGTATATTAATCTATAGTAAATATTGTAGATTAATCTAGATTAAGCCTCTACCTTTATTCTAGAGTACAACTTTATACACTACAATACTAATAGATCATATGGTCGAAAGATTCATCTATTTCTTTCTACCATACGATCTATCTATTCGAATACTGCCGATTATAGTCCGCTTATTTCATTTAAGACGCGAAAATTGGAATCCTTTTCATTTTATTTCGTCAATTTTTGATAAGCACTCATAAGTCAAGTTTAATTCAAATTTCAAATTAATGATTAATTAATTAATCATTTTGACTGACTGTTTTTACGTAAATAATAAGTAGAAAGGCGGTAGGAACTAGAATGAATAGTGCAGTAGCAATAAATGCAAGAATATTTACTTCCATACTCGAATCTTTTTTTTATTTCGCAATAACTCGGGATTTAATCCCCTAGAGATGACAAACCTTTCACCTGTAAATTCAATGAATGAATTTCCTCTCAATCTCGCCGGTTTTGAATCGGATCAATATCATGAATAACAATATCTGAGCTGTCAAATCGATTCGTCGTCGAAAATGGAATAGTATAACATAGGAAGTTCTTTTATCCATACCGAATCCCAGCTTGGATTCCGGACCCAATCCAAAATTCCTTTATTTATCATCCGTTTCCGTTCTTTTTTTCTATAATCTACTCTACGTACAATCATCTGCATCTGATGAAGTATCAGCAGATTGCCCTTCCACTTCCATTAGTCACATAGTTACAAACCGAAATAAGAAAGAAAGAAATTATTCATCCCAGATCTTTGATTGATCTGTCTTTTACCCCTTCCGTAGATTATTAGCGCTGGGAATATATATCAAAAACTCAGTGTGCAATTTGAATGCAATCTATTTTTAAATTAGTAATTGAGGTTATACAAAACCGGAGCCAGAAAGAGAAATTGTTTAATCGAGAAAAGTCTTCTAATTCTCTTAGGGGAATTTTGTTAAATTCATTTTTTATTGTGAATTCCATTTGTGTATGTGTGCCCCCCCCAAAAAAACATAAAGTATTCTGATCGGGAACAATCGAAAAAACAGATCCAGTATTTCTTGGACTGTTTACTATAATGCTACCGATAATTGTACTAACCCGCCCACATATGTTTTTCTCCTACCACAAAGAAAAGAAAAAAGACCCTTTTTGTTTTGGGAATGAAATTCTGCCCCCGGCCCCCTTTCGAATTGATTGATGTATTTAGTGGATCCGTCGGGACTGACGGGGCTCGAACCCGCAGCTTCCGCCTTGACAGGGCGGTGCTCTGACCAATTGAACTACAATCCCAAGGAAATAAGGGATCTAGCAGAAATTTTTATTCTTTATCTCCGTATCGAATATTTTTTTGAAGGACAAGGGGATTCCACGTGGTAGATTGGCGAATTATTGGGCCGAGCTGGATTTGAACCAGCGTAGACATATTGCCAACGAATTTACAGTCCGTCCCCATTAACCACTCGGGCATCGACCCAGGAAGAATCACTTGTAGGCTTATTGGTAATTCGTGATCAACTTCCTTTCGTAGTACCCTACCCCCAGGGGAAGTCGAATCCCCGCTGCCTCCTTGAAAGAGAGATGTCCTGAACCACTAGACGATGGGGGCCTACTTGCCTAACCGCCATCATACTATGATCATAGTATGAACAGTTTTTTGAAATTGTCAATATAATGGAATGGTATGATTAAATCCGAGGAATCTTTCACTTTTCCTAATTGCAGAGAACTTTTTGATTCGTCATTCATATTCATGAATCATTCATTAGAATGGCCATTCTCCACTCTATATATAAATCTAGTATCGAAATCTATATTATTTAGTGGAATGCATAAATTCAAAAAAAGTGTAAATAATACAAAGTAAAGTATAGGGTTTTCGGGGAGTCATTGGTGCAAAAAGGGGGGTTAAGTTCTATTTCCTTTGCTTTCATTCTTCCATTCATTGATTCATTCATTGTTAAGATGAGATAAGAATATCTCACAATAAAAGAAGGAAATTAACAAAGGATAAATTTAGTAAGCGTGATCAAGAAATTATCGAAAATTGTTTGAATTTAGTTCAGGGGACAAGACAGGTAGAATTTCTTCATCACAGGACTCGATGAAATACCTTGAAATTTATGTCGAATTGGTAGGTGTACGTGTAAGTGAACTTTATTCTGATGGGAATCAATTCATTCAATGAAAGAAAAGTAATTAGGTTCGGTCTTGAAACAATTCATTACATTTGACCCTAGACTTGCTGGGTAAATCCATTTTAGTATTCAATAATAAGCCACTAGTGAGTATGAGTCTAGTGTATGTACTTATGTATATATACTTAATATATATAATATTATTTGTACATATAGATTGTACATATAGATTGTATATATAGATATATATAGATATTTTATCCGCATAGTGACCCATTCAGGAATTCAATCAAATAAGCCCTTTTAACTCAGCGGTAGAGTAACGCCATGGTAAGGCGTAAGTCATCGGTTCAAATCCGATAAGGGGCTTCGGTTTTTTCATAAAACTCCGGTCTTAGGGGAGGATAGAGATATTTTTAATACTTGGAATAAAAACAGGATAATACATTATTTAATACAGTATTATTATAAGTATAGTAGTAAACATTTGTTCAATAAATTGGAATTATTATTC